GGAAGTCGATCCGGGGCAAGTGTTCGGATCTATTATGACATAGCCGGGAGGCGCTTAACGGACCTTTTTTTTTTATAACCCGCCTTTCTTGACTTTGAATAGACTCAAAAACAATTTTTTGTCCAATCTATTGTATTCATATCTCAATGATACGTTATTAAACGGAACTACTTTATACTTTATGTCATGTCTTCCATGCGTATAACATATTAATATGGCTATATTCCGCACTCTATTCCAAATTTGGCGAGAAGTAATTACTAAACTAAGAGACATCTCCGTATTTCTATTATATTTAGTTTAGTTATTTGTTTATTAGTTTTAATTTATTAGTTTTAATATTTAAAAAGCGGAAACGAAAAAGAGTCTCGACTTTATATATTGATCTGTATATCGTTTATTCCTACGAAATACTAGACGAAATAGAACGATTTTAGAAGGGATATAATGAAATTCTTTGATTGGTTCTTCCCAGAAAAACGATCCATTTTAGTTATTTGACCGATAGGGACAATAAATACTTACAAATATAAAAAATTCGAAATGTAAACTAAATAAATATAACAGTGTTCTTATTCAAACCGCCTTGTAATCTTCAACCAATTCTGTGCTTCAATATAATTACCGGGAGTAAGCGCTATAGCTTGTTTCCAATACTCGGCGGCTTGATCGAACCAAGCCTCCGCAATTTCCGAATCTCCTTGCTGAACGGCCTGTTCTCCCCGGTCGGAATAGGGGGATTCCTTCCCTTAGAACCGTACTTGAGAGTTTCCGATCTCATACGGCTCAACAGTCAAATTCTTTTGATGTAATCTCTCGTATATAATTGAATGGGATTTATCATAGATATATCGCGATCCCTTTTTTTCTCGAGTTAACCAAAAGAAAGAGGTTAATTACATGAGTTTCAAACTAAAAATTTTGTTAATAATCAGTTTTATCTTTTTTCCCACCCTCAGAAAAATAGAATAAAGCATAAGTATTTTAACTATCATTAAACTTTTCTGAAAGGTAACTATCTCGATTTCATATATAAATTGATATAGAATCTTTGAAAAAGACCTTCCCCCATAAGAAGGAAAAGACTTACTATCTTTGGGATCTGATGCTACACCGCCGCTCAATATCTTAGGGGATCAACTTTATTACATAAGTTGATTCCTAACTTTTATCTCATATCATGACATAAGTAAGCAGTTCTTATTGTATCGGACCAAAACCTCGCGAATTGATCTTTACGGCGCTTCCTTTATCAATTAGATCCTTTATCCATAGAATAAAGTATTTAGGCATACCTATTTCTTCATATTAATATTTCAACTTTTATGAAGTTTATTTCCTTGCTACAGCTGATAAAAATCGTTGTTTTGAACGATACATATGTATAAAGCCTACCTTTTTTTAGTATTTATTAATGGATTTCTTCCCTTTTTTATTTCTATAGTGGAGATAGTCGCACGTAATGACAGATAACGGCCATATTATTAAAAGCTTGTGGTAAGAACGGGTTTCGTTCTAGTGCTCGAAAATAATATTCTAAAGCTTTTGTATGTTCTCCGTTCCTTGTATGGATAAGGCCTATGTTATAGAGTATATAACTTCGATCATAAGGATCAATTTCCAGTCGCATAGCTTCATAATAATTCTGTAAAGCTTCCGCATAATTTCCTTCGGATTGAGCCGACATCCGTTACGGTCGTCATTCAATTGAAAGAATCGCCGTTCCAGAACCGTACATGAGATTTTCACCTCATACGGCTCCTCCTTTATGTTATGTGCATAATGAAAAAAAGACATGGAATCAAAAAAGATTGAAAGATTTTCATTATAAACTGAGCGGGGCTGGTGTTTTTACAAGAAATCTCTAGCCAACCTTCTTGTAAAAGATCTTTCCTTAACATCAAGCATGTTGGCATTATATTAGATTAAAAAAAGGGCGACCCCAACAATTTCTTTGTCTTCAACGCCCTAAAATTTGCAGGAATTAGTCACTTCAACAGTCTTCGATGGTTATACGGGTATCCAAAATACGAACGAGATGGATGTTTGTTGTCCCAACCATTCTTGTTAGTCCCGATCCTGATAAGTAAAGGGAATCATTTCTAACAAAGTTTTCGTGCGTTGATTCCTAGGAGTAGTGCTTCTTCCCCTATGCCTCCTATTGGTACTAGTGAAGTAGAGTTAACTTAACCTATAGGTGTAACCTTTCGCTCAATACTCTAGAATCAAAAATTGAAGCATCTGAGGCTGCATTAATCGGGGATACACGACCGAAGGGGTTGCTTTATTTATTTTAACAAACTTCACCTTCAACAAGCGTAGATTTTTTCAATAATTTTTTTTCTTCCGTTGTCTTTCTATTTTCTTTTAAGACTGAGAGCGGTAAAAAATAAAAATAAAATAATCAAATCGCACCATCTCTGTAATAAGTGAATGCCTCTTTTTCTCCTGAAGTTGTCGGAATTATTCGTAATAAGATATTGGCTACAATTGAAAAGGT